AGAATACCGTTTCCCATCCTTACTAAGAAACTTAACAAAACCAAAAACGTGGAAGAAGGGGTCGAAAAAAAAATGACTTATGACCAAGCAAACGAAAATAAACAGGACGATGAAAAAAAAGGGATTTATACTTCCATTTTTTATACAGGACAAACAGATAAAAACAAAATTCAAGACACAGTTCGAGTAAATCGAACTAAAGACACCACCCGTAAAACTAAACAAAAGTCTTATCTAATACATAGTAATAACACTAGTAAAAATTCGCCTTCGCGGAAGTACACTTTTGGTTTTGAGAAATTTATTGTGAACTTTCTTTTGGATTTTAATAAGTGGAATCGACCTTGTCGATACATTGAAAATAATCAATTTTCCTGTGCTGTCAGAAATGAGATGTCACAATATTTTTTTGGCATATCAAAAGGGGATGGAAAAGAAACAATATCGTTTACATACCCCCCGATTTTTTCAATTTTTTTGGAAAGTACAAAAAGAGGTCTCTACTGGCTTAGACTTGAAAAAGATTCCTATAATGAATTCTCCTATTCTAATTCTTTTCAAATAAAAAAAGTAAACAATTTAAACAACGAGTTTTTAAATAGAATTGAAGGGATAGACAACGAATATACTTTTTTTAATTTACTTGAAATAAGGCCTCAATTGTGTCACGATGATTCAATACACAAATTTTTTTCAAAAGGGCATGATCCTTTATTCAACGGACCATATCGGAGACCAATAAATCTTTCCAGTTCAATCCAACAAAAAATCAATATCAGGAATTTAATAGATAATTTTGGAATCAATAAGCTTCATCATATCTTTCTTGAAGATGCTTATTTCCAACAATTGGAAAAAAAAGAGGCGGATCTTGATAAAAAAAAAGTATCAACGCATTTTTTTGATTCGTTAATTTTTATCAAAAAGTTTGTTTTTGTTAAAGCACAAAACTCCATAGATTTAAATGGGAAGGATTATCTTTTATTACCAAAAGGAAAACCGGATTCAAACTATTTTATAACTCCTAATTCAAATGGTCAAAAAAAGATTCTCAGAAAGGGACCTAAAATCCAAAAAAAAGTACCTCACTGGTTATATAAATTAATCGACGAAATCGAACAACAATCCGGAGAACAGCACGAAAACGGATCAATAGATTATGAAATTCGGTCAAGAAAAGCCAAACGTGTAGTAATTTTGACTACTACAAATGATGATTCGGATCCTCAGACTAAGGATAGTAATACGGCTCCGTCGGATGATCCAAACGAAGTAGCTTTGATACGCTATTCACAACAACCTGACTTTCGTCGAGGTCTAATCAAAGGTTCTATGCGAGCACAAAGACGGAAAATCGTTATTTGGGAATTGTTTCAAACAAATGTATTTTCCCCGCTTTTTTTGGATAGAATAGAAAAACCACTTATTTTTTCTTTGGAGATCCCCCGGTTGCTTCAACTTATTTTTAGAAATTGGCTACACAAAAGGAAAACAGTTCAAATTGTAACTGAAGAAACAAACGAGAAATTGAGAATCGAGATAGCCGAGGCGTGGGATACCATTCCATTTGCCCAACTAATAAGAGGTATGATGTTACTAACGCAATCGGTTGTTAGAAAATATATTATCTTACCTTCATTAATACTTGGAAAAAATATTGGCCGTATATTACTATTTCAACTTCCTGAATGGTCGGAGGATTTACAGGAATGGCATAGAGAGATGTATGTTAAATGTACTTATAATGGTGTTCCATTATCCGAAACAGAATTTCCTCAAAATTGGTTAACAGACGGTATTCAGATAAAAATAATATTTCCTTTCAGGATGAAACCTTGGCACAATTCGAAACGACGATCCTTTCCAATAAATAGAAATCTAATAAATAATAAAAAAGAAAAAGATGATTTTTCTTTTTTAACAATTTGGGGGTTGGAATCTGAATTTCCTTTCGGTAGGCCTCGAAAACAACCGTCCTTTTTTAAACCCATTTTTAAAGAACTGGAAAAAAAAAAAAACAAATTTCACAGAATTATTCATCAATTATTTAGTCAAATTGAATTGCCGAGCGGAACAACTTCTTCATTGTCGCAAAAACAAATTAAGCCTCCGGTTGATAAAACAAGTAAAAATCAAATAAACCTAACAAGAATCAATAAAGAAAAAAAAATAATAATAACTCCAAAAATGGATAATCCTAGTCCTAAGAAAAAAAGTTCTAATCGTAAAAAATTCCAAAACAAAAAAAGGGAAATAACAACAAGAAGAAATCCACAATTAATTGTAAAATTGCACCTTCTTTTTCAACTTCTCATTGAAAGAATATACCCAAATAGTTCTTTATTTATATTAAATATTTTAAAAAAAAAAATCGAAGTTTTTCTTGAAGAAACAAAAAATATTATTGAAAAATCCATTTCCAATAATAAAAGAAAACAAGAAAAAATTCCTAAAAAAACGAAAAATCTAATTCCAACTCCGAAAAAGTCGCTGGATACTTTTTTTAAAAGTCAAACCAATCCAAATATGTTGTATGGCGTACCTTACGTATCACAAGCATATTTATTGTATACATTATCACAACTTCAAATCAGTAATTCCGATAAATTAACATTTGTTCGCCAATTTCAAGTAATCCGACCTTTTGTTAAGCCAAAAATAAAAGAGTCCCTTGAAAACCAGGGAATGATAAGACTTCATCCAAACTTAGACGATAAGAAACTTCCGAGTTATTTCATAAATCACTGGCAAAAATGGTTAAGAGGACATTATCCATATGATTTATCTCGGCCCAACGGGTCTAGATTAATAATAACAAAACGTCTAAATAAAGTTCGTCGTATAATTCAAAATAAAAAGGAAAAGTTAAGGAACTGGAATTCAGCTGACAAAGACCTATTTTTTTTTTTCAAAACACACTTTGAAATAGATTCATTTTTTCTTAAAAAAGCTGTATTTGAAAAATACTATAATTATGATCTTTTCTCATATAAATTCATTATTATTAATTCTGAAAAGCTCATTAATTCTGAAAAACATTGCTTTTTGGATAAAGGGACTTTGAAAGCAAAGACAAAATTTTCGTCTACCGCACCTAAAGAAAAACTTTTTTTGATCTCTATTACAAATAATATGGGTCATATTCTATATATGAAAAAGGGGGCCGATAGAAAATATTTTGATTGTAAAATTATCAATTTTGAGCTTAGACAAAAAACGAAGATTGAAACGTGGATTACGACCAATATAAATAGAAATCAAAATATGAAAATTCGTACAACTAATTATCAAAAAATTACGAAAAAGGATCTGATCATTTCCAAAATAAATCCACCAAACTCAAAAAAAGAATTTTTTAATTGGATGGGAATGAATCACGAAACCCTAAAGGGTGGGATAGGAAATCCGGAACTTTGGTTCTTCTCAGAATTTCTGTTTCGTTATAATACATATAAAAAAAAACCTTGGTTTATACCAAGCAAATTACTTCTATTAAATTGGAATATAAATAAAAAAAACAATAGTGAAATCAAGCAAACTGAAAAACTAGCAGTGAAACAAGAACAACGAAATAAAGAAGAAAACGAACCCAAAGAAGAACATGAACTCACAAACCGAAAAGACCTTGAATCTCTTCCCTCCCCAAAAAACAATATTGAAGAAAATGATACAAAATTAAACCTCAAAAAAGAGAACACGCGCAAACAATACAAAAGTAAAACAGAAGCAGAACTTGAGTTATTTCTGAACCGTTATTTGCTTTTTCAATTCCGTGGGAATGAGGCTTTGACTCAACCAATGCTTAGTAATATCAAAGTATATTGTCTCCTGCTTAGATTAATGGATCCAAAAAAAATTACCCTTTCCTCGATTCAAAAAAGAGAACTGGATTTGGATATAATGTTGATTAATCTGAATTTAACTCGGAAAGAATTACTTAAAAAGGGATTGTTTATTATAGAACCGATTCGTCTGTCGGGAAAAGACGGGTATTTTATTATGTATCAAACGGTAAGTATTTCCTTGGTTCATAAGAGTAAGAATCAAAAGCAGAGATACGTTGCTAGTAAACAGTTGGCTGAAATGATTTTGCCACAGCAAAGAATAACTGCAAGTGGAGACAAAAATTTGAATTTGTGTATTCCTGAAAACATTTTCTCTTTTAGACGTTGTAGAACGTTGAGAATTTTAAGTTGTTTTAATTCAAAAACAAACAAAAATGTAACATTAGTTTGCAACGGAAAGAGTCTCAAAAATAGCAGCCAAGTTTCGCATGACAAAAATGATCTTGATATATACAAAAATCAAGTAATGAAATTCAAGATATTTCTTTGGCCGAATTTTCGATTAGAAGATTTAGCTTGTATGAATCGTTATTGGTTTAATACCAGTAATGGTAGTCATTTCACTATATTAAGGATACATTTCTATTCACAATTGAAAACATGTAGATAACATACTTGTTTATCCTCTACCCTTATACTTATAGAAAGTATATAGAAATATGAAAAATCGGATTATAAGATAGAGGATATGAAAGAAAAGACTCACGTCCGAGTGAATGCTAGTATGTAATATGAAATAGGAAAGGAAAAGCTTTAATTCTATTTTGAAATCACTGTAACAAATCCTTCGGTATTTTCTGTCTAAATGCAATTCGTCGACGTGAAAATGTACCATTCCTTTGCTCTACTTATACAAAAAAGAAATCCAATTTCGACTTGTACTGAAGTTTCTATTCAATTTGTATATATACAATATACAACGCAGGACATTATTATTGAGCATAAAAATCCATAGGTCAATGGAAAGTAAATTAAAAAAAAGTCAAGGTCTATTTTTTTATGGTAAAAAATGCATTCAGTTCACAAAAAAAACAAACAAACACAAACAGGGGGTCCGTTGAATCTCAAGTATTCGGCTTCACCACTCAAATACGGCGACTTTCTTCACATTTGGAATTGCACAAAAAAGACTCTTCATCTCAGAGAGGTTTGCGAAAAATTTTGGGAAAACGACAACGGCTGCTGAACTATTTTTCAAAAAAAAATAGAGAAAGCTATAACCAATTAATTCGGGAGTTAGCTAGTCAAGAGGTTAAAATTGGTTAAATTTAGTTGAAATGTCATAACCATAATATTTGACCGTCCCTGTTTGGTTTGAATTTAGATTAACTGGTTTTTACTTGCTATTATTTAGCATTGCACGCAAAACTAAGTCAATAAAAACCTTAGTACTGAAACAACTATGAAAAAAATCTAAGGATAAAAAGTTAACAAAGAAACATGGAAAGTTTTCAAATCAAAGATGAGCTCACTTTTAGTTATTTTCATGCTAGGAGTCGATTTAGCAAGAGTTTGACTCTCTAGCAAATCTACAATGAAATAACGTTCTTAATCTCGAAGTAATAAGTAGTTTAAAAATTTATATTATATATATATATAAATATATAAATAATATATAATATTATTTTTTTGTAATAGCACCCAAATGTAATCTTTGTAGCTCATAGGGAGCTTTTTGACATAACTAAAAGAAGTGTAACACTAATCTAAATTTTTATTACATTAGTTTGAACTAATATTTTCGTTTTTCGGGCTATTGACACAAGATGAAATTGACCGAGGATGAGACTGGCTGGACAAGTAAATCTTTGGAAGTAAATTTATTTTACTTTTTCTCTAGCATTAATAACTTGCTTTAATAGTTCCTGTATATCAACCAAGAGAAAGAACCAAAGGGATTTTGTTATTGGTCTTCAGCCCTGTTCCTATATTCACATTAGAACTCAGGTCTGACATTCGGTACAGCAAACAATACAAGCTACCCGATCTATTGATCAAGGTTTCATGAGTACGCTGTACCGAGATACTCTAACTATTCCCTACTACGGAGATAATTTGATCAGGTTCCTAGGTCAACTAGACATTGAATTTGATAAACACATTTATTATTTGTGTATGGCCTCGAGATCTATTTTTTATTTTTTAATTCTAATAAGATTTTTGAATCTGTGTTTTTGGGGGATATTTGTCTTGAGTATTGTGCAACCGAGTGTTAGTGTTCATCACAAATTCAAAAGGATTCGTTTTCGGCTTATGATCTATAAGATAAGAAAATTGATCTAAATCATTTCCCAACCCAAAGTCTTAATTAAATGAAAATTTTTTTGACCAATTCATCCAAAAAAAAATAATCAATCTTAAAAATGTGTACAAAATGAACTCAAAAATCGAATCACGTAAACAGCAATATTCGAATTATGCATTTGAATTTCTAGCTAAAATCAAAGAGAACAACTTCTGTTAGCTATTGATCTATTTCGTATTTCGAATATTTTTTTCTTCCATATTTGTTGGAATCTAATTTGATTGAAGTTGGCTTGAGTTGAGATTGAAATGAAGCCAAATTTATAACGCGTTACTTTATGATGCCCGAAGATAGACTTCTCTAATTCCTTATTTTACCTAACTATTAATCATAAATTGCAATATGGTTAGAGCTCTTATTTATGTAGCTTGAACTCATATTCAATTCAGTTAATATAAATTTCTGTCCCAGTTTGTCTCGATTTGGTATACCAATTTCCGCTGCTCAAACAGCTAGTGGAACCACCTGTGGTTCGTCAATTTCTTGTGAAAACAAAAAACTCATATACCCACTACAATTTCTTGATAAACTCAATTAGATAAATATAAATTGATCTAGTCAGTATAAATTGATCTAGTCATAAATATATTGAAATTATCGAGATGGATACGGGTACGATATGATGTTGGTTGAAAAAACCTAACAAATCAAAGTATTTTGGAATGCGCTAGGAAATCTAAAGAAATTCGAATTTTGACGGGGCTAGATCTCGCCGACTTATTGAATCGTCTGGTATCAAAATATAGGATTCCTTTAAAAATGGGTTTACTAGACCGAAAATTTATCACGTTCAAAAATGTATAATAATGGCCCATTCAGTAAAGATTTATGATACATGTATAGGATGTACTCAATGTGTCCGAGCCTGTCCCACCGATGTATTAGAAATGATACCCTGGGATGGTTGTAAAGCTAAACAAATTGCGTCGGCTCCCCGGACCGAGGACTGTGTTGGTTGTAAGAGATGTGAATCCGCTTGTCCGACGGATTTCTTGAGTGTTCGAGTTTATTTATGGCATGAAACAACTCGCAGTATGGGTCTAGCTTATTGATACCTTATATCAAAGTATACTTGAATCCAGTAATTTTTTTTTTCGTTTTAGCGATTTTTGTAATGAAAAACCTTTGCTCAAACCAAATTTGTTTGAGCACAGGGTTTTTTTTTCGAAACCAAGTCTATCTTGTCGTTCTGACCAAGTATTTTACCTGCTTTCCTTTGTGGTTTTCCATTAACTTTAACTTTCTTTTTTACACATCACATTTACACAATATCACATTTCCACATCACATAGTGTAAATATACTAATAGTAATAGTAAGTTCGACTAAATTCTATAGATTTTGTAGCTTTTTGAGCATTCTTTTCTAATCTAGAATCGGATTATCCATTTTCTTTTTTGGCAATTGGAAAGAAAAAAAGTACACTCGAATTTAAAATTAAAATTTAGGCCGTAGGGAATTTATCTCTAATTTACCATACCTTCACTAGTTGTGTTAGCAATATTCCAGAGTATTTTCATATGACAACTTTTTGCCTTTTGAAGGTCTATACTAATGCAAAAAGATTTACAATGGTTTCAGTATCTTAGCGATGTCCTTAATAGAGTTAAGTAGTTTTTTTTTCAAATTACTAGTATTTTGGTATTAATTACTAGTTAAAACTATCTTTTCTTTTAATATAAAAAAATGATAATTACTTTTCTAAAGGCTAATGAAAATTGGAATGATATTACCTTAATTATTAATTTGATGATGGATCATGAAGTTATTTCTTCCGCTTTCACGCCTGTACTAGGTATTGGTATGGACCCTGATGTTGTTCTGTCACTATCCGTGGAAAACGTATAACTTAATTATTTTGTTTAATTTAAAGAGTTTTTTATGAAAACCGCGTGCTTAAGCTCTAATATGACAAAAGGTTTTTTTATTAAACTCAAAAACTTTGTGTTAACTGGGACAAATCCGGTGAACACAAAGTTTGTTATACGTACTTTAATCTTTCGATTTGTAAAAAGTCGTTTTTTTAATTCAATATTCTAGTGGAAATGAACCATAACTATGTAGGCCTATTCCGAAAAGATTGACCCCCAAATAGCAGATCCAAATTATAAAAAATCCAATAGTTGCTACAATTGATGAATTGATTCCCGTCCGGTTTTGATTTGTTCTAATATGTAAATAAATCGCAAATACAATCCAAGTAATAAAAGCCCAAGTTTCTTTTGGGTCCCAACTCCAATAGGAGTCCCATGCTTCATTAGCCCATACTGCCCCAGAAAGAATCCCGATGGTTAAAAAAATAAACCCTAGGCTCATAACCCGATAACTCCAATAATCCAATTGATGAATTAATTGTAACGTGTAAAAATTCTTTTTATAAAAAAAAGAAGGATTTTGTAAAATAATACCTCGTTCCATCATGTAGTCGATTTCACCAAAAAAAAACGACTCATTTAAATTTAAAAACCGGGTACAGTTAGAAAAAAGATAAAGGTTTTTTCTAACTGTAATGGCTATAAGCGATACAGATAATAATGATCCACAGATGAGTGCCGCATAGCCTAATATCATCATACTTACGTGCATTATTAGCCACTCGGATTGAAGGGCGGGGGCTAATATTAGTGATTGGTGTATTGGACTTAAAAGACCTGAAGTAGCAAAACCCTGGGTAAAAATAGCACTTGGGCCAATTATTATGCTTAGAATATTTTTTGTCTTTGTCACATATGGAACTATATGAATAAGAGAAACACTCCATGAAAGCAAGATTAACGATTCATATAAATTACTTAATGGAAAATGTCCTACATAAATCCAACGAGTAAGTAATAATCCTGTTATAGCTAAAAAAGTTATTAGCATCCCCTTTTCACATGAATAATAGAGTTTTACGATTTCATCGAGAACAAAGGTTATCAAATGAATTGTAATTAGAATTAAAACGATTGAAAAGGTAATATGACTTAATATACGCTCTAAGGTTAAAACTATCATAAAAATCTTTTAAATATAAAATCAAAATTTAAAATTGAATTCATTATAGGATCTATTTACTTTTTTAAATCCCATGCCGCTACTCGGATTCGAACCGAGATGCTTGAGCACTGCTTCCTAAGAGCAGCGTGTCTACCAATTTCACCATAGCGGCTTAGCTTAAACTCCTTTATACTAATCTAAAATTGATAATATGGAATCGTCTATATTTAAGATAGTTAACCTACGTTAGATATTTATAAATAAAAATTCGTTCAAATATGTAGTTGAGTGTTCGATCTTTTAGTTTAGTGTTTTTTGTTCTTGAACTCTTCAAAATTCCAACTACTCTACGATAAAGATTAATGCACAGAAGCGTCAATATAAAATATAACCCAATGATTGGACTGATGCAAAAAAAATGAATTGACTTTTTTTGTTTGAATTGAATTACTAATTTATTAATTAGTAATAAGGAAATCTTAACACATCTGATTCAACGCAGTACAGTCTTAACTTAAGATGAAGTTAACAGCGAAATTCCATTTCCTATTGATTAAGTCAACAGGGAATGGAACTCGTGACTTTGTTTTCGAAATCAGTAATTTTTTTTATTGGTTTGCTTGGAATGATTTTTTTTCTTGTTATATTTCTTTGTTGTACCAACAAAACTTTTTGTATTACCAGTAGAAAGAGATTTCGCTAAGGAAACCGCTTTTAACGCTGCCAAAGAGTTGTTTACTTTCAAAAAATGTTTACGAATCCGCTTTTTTGATGCAGAAGTGCGTTTTTTTGGAACTGCCATTTAAACAAATTACTCGTTGTTACAACTGAATGTCAAAGACATCTATTACTTATACGCTTTTAATTCATTG